ACTTAAAAAAAACTAAAATACTGGCAATTTGAAACGAAATCTAGTTCCAGATCCATGTATTCTTTTTGTACTATCTTTTTTGTACTAGATTCAATTAAATTGGAACGAAATCTTTCATCATTTTTCGAATTCTTCTTTTTTATCTTAGTTGTTTTCATCTTTTTCTTAGATTCGAATCCGAAAAGAGTTATAAGTTAATTAAAAACCCAAAGGAGGGTCATGTCCAAGGGTAAAGATATCCGAGTAAGTGTTATTTTGAAAGGTACTGGTTGTGATAAAAAGAGTCTAAATAAGGAATCAAGCAGTATTTCTAGATAGATTACTAACAAGAATCGACACAATACACCTGCCTAGTTGATTGGAATTGATAAAATGATGTCGATGTCCCCGTCGTTATATAACAACATATGCTAAAGAACAAGAAAAAAAAATACCAATCCTTTATTATAATTATATTTCTTGAAATAAATGTTATTTTGGGAAGAGGAATAAATAAACTATGGAAAAATCTAAGCGACTCTTTATTAAATCCAAGCGATCTTTTCGTAGACGTTTGCCCCCGATTCAATCGGGGGACCGAATTGATTATAAAAACATGGGTTTAATTTGTCGATTTATTAGTGAACAAGGAAAAATATTATCTAGACGTGTAAATAGATTGACCTTAAAACAACAACGATTAATTACAATTGCTATAAAACAAGCTCGTATTTTATCTTCGTTACCTTTTCTTAATAACGAAAAACAATTTGAAAAAAGCGAGTCGACTGCTAAAATTAATACTTTAAGAAAAAAAAATAGAAATTAAAAATTCGAAATCCAATTTGAATTTAGATTCGAATTAAACATGGATTGATGTTTTGTTCAAAATTAGGATAATTCCATTTGATTTTTTTGTTGTAATAAAAAAGATAATAGGTAACGAAGAATAATTTTTGAAGCATGGTTGTTTATTTTGATAGCTTTAGCATATGCTAAAGCTATCAAAATAAACAAATTTCTAGTCTATACCTTCGTAAATAAGGGGTTTTAATTTTTTAGGATATTATCGGCAATCATAAAAAGACAATTCTCTTTTAATATAGCAATTTGTGCAACTATTTTACGATTAAGAAGCAATTGCTTCGTGTATAGACTATTAATTAAATTACTATAAATATAAGATACTTTTGGATTCTCGCGAATTACTGCATTTATTCGACTAATCCATAAACCACGAAAATCTCTTTTTTTCCTATCTCTATCACGATGAGCCGAAACCAAAGCTTTCAATTTCTGTTGAGTAATAGTTCGAGTAAGTCTTGAATGAGCTCCGCGAAAACTTGATATGAAGAAACGAATTTTTGTCCTCCGTTTGTGAGCTATATATCCTCGTTTAATTCTGGTCATTGAATAAATGATATTTTCAGGAATAACTTTTTAATTTTTCAGTTATTCTTTTTATCTTCCTAGTCTATTAATAACAAAAATGGATTCTTCCGATGTATAAAAAAAAAATTCCAACGGCTCTTGCTACTATAACCGCCCCAACCACGATTTTTTATATTAAAAATTGAACCTCAAAATCAGAAATTGTATTGATACTAGATATCAAATAAAATAAAAATAGTAAATGAACTAGGACACATATTTTTAGAATTAATTGGTGGGTTCCTTCGTTTCTATGATTTTTTTGAGAAATGACCAGGTCCTCTCTATACACCGGAGCCTTTTTCTTTTCATTTTTGATTCATTTCATAAATGTTAGTGTTAACTTGTACAGTTCACACTCTGTGGCTCTACCCATGCAACAATATTGAGTAAGTAGGTTTTTTCACAACGAAATCTAATTATATAGTAACGGTATTTAATTATGAAAATTTGCTGGGTAGCTGACCCTCTTATTCTATTCTTAAAAAATCCATCAAAATTCATTCATATTCATTAAGGACATACTTTATTTTTAATTGAAATAGTATTTTCTCCGCTTAACGGGTAACTTTTTTTTGTTACCGATGGGAAAGTCCTTCTCATATGAAATTGCAAATTAGTATTATTGGTTTTGCACCAATCGGAACCATAAATTTGATACAAGATAGAAGAATGTAAAGAATTATATAATTATATATATAAGAATTATATATTAAGTTAAGATAGTGTGAATGTAGTTTTTGCATTCACACTATCTTAACCGATTACTAATACTGAAAAATTTTTGAATTTGTTTTTTTCTTAGTATTTAAGCTGAACGAGTCGCACATACACCCTGGTACACGTTCCTCGGCGTTGAGGGCATCCCCGAAGAGCTGGGGATTTTGTGACGTTTCGGATTGGCTGTCTTGTGTTTCTAATAAGTTGTTTCATAGTTGGCATGGTAAGTCGTACTATATATATCTATATTTTTGTATAATGAGCAGGTTTAGATGTATCCTAACCGTGAATTACTTATATTCTATATTCCTTATAGCCTATATTATTTATAGTATATTAATAGATTAACTCTTAGAGATTTTATTTTAAAATGTCAAGTACGAAGAGTACAAAATGAAATTTCCAATCCTGTATTTAATTAGAATAACCTTTGCCACCAATTTTTTATTAAACTGCTACAAGATCTACAATTCCATGAGCTTGGGCTTCTGCTGCTGACATAAAAACATCCCTTTCCATGTCGTCCGATATAACCCATAAAGGTTTGCCCGTTCTTTGTACATAAACATTTGTGATAGTTTCACGCAGTTTCAGTAGCTCTTCTGCTTCCAGGACAAATTCTCCCGCTTGTGCCTCATAAAAAGAACTAGCAGGTTGGTGGATCATTACCCTGATTATATCACTTAAGTAGTATTTCCCTTATCTTGATAAATATTTTTAGAATTCTTTTTACTATATTGGTAGATTGCTAAAGATTTTCTTTATTCCCAAGATATATAAAGAAGACAACTAAGCTAAGAAAAGGGCAAAAAGAATATTCAATAACCGTACAAGCAGTTTCTGCGTATTGATGCATACGGCTTTTGTACCTATGCAATTCATTTTTTCCTCTCTGGATAGAGTATTTTCTTCGATGAATTTTGTTTCTACATTTCAAAATTTCTTTTTTTCTATCAAATAAAAAAGAAGTACAAAATCTCCTAGGTCTTTTGGATTCGGATCCTTAAATAAGAAACAATAGAATAACCAACTTTCTTTTTTTTTTTTTTAATCTATTTTGAAATACTACGATGGTTCCGTTGTTTTTTATATCATTTTGGTATTCAACAATCCAAAAGTTTCTTTTTTTTTTTTTTTATGTTATGTTTTCTTCTGATTCAAATAAAAATTGTTACAAGCTTTCTGGTATGAAAAAAAAAAAACAAAGAAAGTATGCGACACTAAAATGAAACTAGGTTCCTTATAGATCAGATAAAATTTTAAATACCCTCTTTTTCATACTACTCTTTCTATATATAATTAAATGATTCAAAAAAATTGCATATGGAATTCAAAATACCATGCTATTATTACTTTGGTTTTTATGGCGAAGGTATAGTATATCTAGATAGATAGATATCTATTCTAGATATTCTCAAAAAAAAGAATCATTGGCGCCAAGCGTGAGGAAATGCAAGACGTTTGGTAATTGTGCCTCCTGCCAAAAGAAAGGATCCCATTGAAGCAGCTAATCCCAGACATACTGTCTGTACATCTGGTTGTACAAATTGCATAGTATCATAAATAGCTATTCCAGGTATTACCCACCCCCCCGGAGAGTTTATAAACAGAGACAATTCTTTATTCTCTTTCTCTATGCTCAGATAGATCATAATACTAATAAGTTGATTCGATATTTCACTATCAACATCTTGACCTAAAAAAAGTAATCTTTCTCGATAAAGTCGATTGATTAGGATTCCATTTTTTCCTTAAAAGCCGTACATGCACCTTTTGATGCATACAGTTCATCAAAAATTCTATAAGCAAAAAAGGAATCAATGTGTCGATTTTAATCTTTCTCTTTTTCTAATGGATTTCTTCGAACTAAAACAAAAAAAAAGAAGAATATACTTAATTTAGTGAACTATCTTCTCATTGATGTATTGCTTTCATCGAGATCGAAGCCGAATCACAATGTCATTTTCTTGTTTCTGAATGGACTTTTTCAATTCTTTTAGGTTTCTTTTCTACTCTGAGTAAAGATCTGCCCGATTTGGATTTGCACATATAGAACAAATATTACAAAACTATGTATTTTTGTTAGAACTTCTTCCTTTGCTGAATTGAGTAATGTTTTCTTTCTGTAAAATACAATATATGGATATCATAGAATTAGTGATCATAGAAATATTACCAATTGGTTTTTTCTACACAGAGCCTGGGTACTTTATTTTATTGGTCCAATTAAGCCAACCATAAATTATTCATAATGTCGAGTAATAATCTGAAAATTTTCTCTAAAAATGAAAAAATCGATAGAATAGTACTTCATTACACTTCACGCTCCCCATTTTTTTATCTTTATGATTTAATCATTCTCTTTTGGGGGTGAAAGAGGGGATATCTCGATCGGGGGAGAAAACGGGTAAATCCCATATAACCTACTATATCTGACAAGTCGCACTATATATCAATCCAAGCTGCATCTCTATCCCCAGGGATTCGAAAGGGTACTCTTGGAACACCAATGGGCATAAAATGGACAAATAATAAAGTCATATATCTCACTTTAGTGTGGAAACGTAAGAATTAGCTTATCGTGTTAAAAATGATTTACTTTATTTTAGATTAATATTGCTTTTTTTTTTAGAAAAAAGAATACTAAAAAAAGTCAAGTTGTTACAAATGGGTCATTGGGGTGATAAGCGAATATGTCTGCATTTACTTATTTAAATAGTCATAGAGAAAGTTGTCAACCCCTCTCGTCTCCCCACCATTGCGTATTGTTACTTATCCGGTATAGAATAAATCTGTTTCTTTGATTTCTACAAATATGATTGTTCTATTTTCCAAGAGAATATACTGAAAGGCTATATTCATTTTTTTCCAGTGCAATAAAGTTACATAGTGTCTATTTTTTGTTGAAGGGGTCTTTTTTCATGGGTTTACCTTGGTATCGTGTTCATACTGTTGTTTTAAATGATCCGGGCCGTTTGCTTTCTGTTCATATAATGCACACAGCTCTAGTTGCTGGTTGGGCCGGTTCGATGGCTCTATATGAATTAGCAGTTTTTGATCCCTCTGACCCTGTTCTTGATCCAATGTGGAGACAGGGTATGTTCGTTATACCTTTCATGACTCGTTTAGGAATAACTAATTCGTGGGGCGGTTGGAATATCACAGGAGGGGCTATAACGAATCCGGGTATTTGGAGTTACGAAGGTGTGGCCGGAGCACATATTGTGTTTTCAGGCTTGTGCTTTTTAGCGGCTATTTGGCATTGGGTTTATTGGGATCTAGAAATCTTTTGTGATGAACGTACTGGAAAACCTTCTTTGGATTTGCCAAAAATTTTTGGAATTCATTTATTTCTTGCAGGGGTGGCTTGTTTTGGTTTTGGCGCATTTCATGTAACAGGATTGTATGGTCCCGGAATATGGGTGTCTGATCCTTATGGACTAACTGGAAGGATACAATCCGTAAATCCCGCGTGGGGTGTGGAAGGTTTTGATCCTTTTGTTCCGGGGGGGATAGCTTCTCATCATATTGCGGCAGGAACGTTGGGCATATTAGCGGGTCTTTTCCATCTTAGTGTGCGTCCACCCCAACGTCTATATAAAGGATTACGTATGGGAAATATTGAAACTGTCCTTTCTAGCAGTATTGCTGCTGTCTTTTTTGCAGCTTTTGTCGTTGCTGGAACTATGTGGTATGGTTCAGCAACAACCCCCATTGAATTATTTGGTCCTACTCGATATCAATGGGATCAGGGATACTTCCAGCAAGAAATATATCGAAGAGTTGGTGCTGGACTAGCCGAAAATCAAAATTTATCAGAAGCTTGGTCTAAAATTCCAGAAAAATTAGCTTTTTATGATTACATCGGAAATAATCCAGCAAAAGGGGGGTTATTTAGAGCGGGTTCCATGGACAATGGAGATGGAATAGCCGTCGGTTGGTTAGGACATCCCATTTTTCGAGATAAAGAAGGACATGAGCTTTTTGTACGTCGTATGCCTACTTTTTTTGAAACATTTCCAGTTGTTTTAGTAGATGGGGACGGAATTGTTAGAGCCGATGTTCCTTTTCGAAGAGCAGAATCGAAATATAGTGTCGAACAAGTAGGTGTAACTGTTGAGTTCTATGGTGGTGAGCTTAATGGAGTAAGTTATAGTGATCCCGCTACTGTGAAAAAATATGCTAGACGTGCTCAATTGGGTGAAATTTTTGAATTAGATCGTGCTACTTTGAAATCAGATGGTGTTTTTCGTAGCAGTCCAAGGGGTTGGTTTACTTTTGGGCATGCTTCATTTGCTCTGCTATTCTTTTTCGGGCACATTTGGCATGGTGCTAGAACTTTGTTCAGAGATGTTTTTGCTGGTATCGACCCAGATTTAGATGCTCAAGTAGAATTTGGAGCATTCCAAAAACTTGGAGATCCAACTACAAGAAGACCGGTAGTATAACATTCTTTTGTTCTTTTCTACTTTTTTATCATTTTTAATTTCACATAAAGAACTAGATAAATCTTGATTTGAATCATTGCATTTATTCTTTTTTTTCTTTTCGAAAAGAGCCCCACCCCAAGAAACAGGTATGAAAGCTATAATTGTAAACCACGATTAAATTTATGGAAGCTTTGGTTTATACATTCCTCTTAGTCTCAACTTTAGGAATTATTTTTTTCGCGATTTTTTTTAGAGAACCTCCTAAAGTTCCGACGAAAAAGGTAAAATAATGTTTTATTATCTTAATTGAAGTAATGAGCCCCCAATAGAGAGGGCGCATTACTTCAACTAGTCCCCATGTTCTTCAAATGGATCTCTTAGTTGTTGGGAGGGTTGCCCAAAGGCAGTATATAAGGCATACCCAGTAAAACTTACAAGTAAACCAGATATAGAGATGGCAATTAGAGTTGCTGTTTCCATTATTTTAATTATAAAGTTTCCAGATCACAATAGATCGATCTATAGGATAAGATCCTTATATTTACAGCGGAATGGTATACAAAGTCAACAGATCTAAATGAATAAAAAAGAGTATTTATGGCTACGCAAACCGTTGAGGATAATTCTAGATCTGGTCCAAGACGAACTGTTGTAGGGAATTTATTGAAACCTTTAAATTCAGAATATGGTAAAGTAGCCCCGGGGTGGGGAACTACTCCTTTGATGGGTGTTGCAATGGCTCTATTTGCGATATTTCTATCTATTATTTTGGAGATTTATAATTCGTCCATTTTATTGGACGGAATTTCTATCAATTAGATTCACAAGAATCGAGTAATTCGTTTATAGAAAGTGAAGCATTTAGGTTTCTTATTGTTTCTTAGTCTATTCCATTTTGATGTGGTAGTTTGATCGTAGAATTTCTTTGTTTCTGTATTTC